ATAAATAAAAAATAAAATTTAACAATAACCTGGGATTTAATCCCATAGAGATGACAAGCCCCTCTCCTTTCAATTCAATGGATGAATTACCTCTCGATAGTTTTGAATCGGATCAATATCATGAATAACAATATCTGAATTCTGAAATGAATTCGTCGTCAAAAATGGAATAGTATAACATGGAAGTTTGTTTAATCATACCGAACCCCAACTTAGATTCCTGATCTAAAAAAAGTCCTTTTTATCATTCATTTCTGTTCTTTTTTTTGTATTACCTTACATCTCCCGTGTATAATTATCCGATGAAGTATCACATGATCACCTTTCAAAAAAAAATAGAGGACTCTATTCCATTCCATGAATCTGGAACAATCAATAAAATATATCTCGTCTTTCTTGAAATGCTTACTACAATGCTCACTAATTGGACTAACCCACCAACATATTCTTGTCTTGGACGAGAGAAGGAAAGAAAAATAGAGTTTTGAAAGTAATGTATTTAGTCGATCCGACGGGACTGACGGGGCTCGAACCCGCAGCTTCCGCCTTGACAGGGCGGTGCTCTGACCAATTGAACTACAATCCCCAGGAAATAAATAGGCGATCTAGCAGAAATTTGGATTCTTTTTTATCTCCGTATCGAGTATTTTGTTTTGTAATTTGTAAGGAGGGGTTTATACCCCCTCGTGGTAGATTGGCAAATTTTTGGGCCGAGCTGGATTTGAACCAGCGTAGACATATTGCCAACGAATTTACAGTCCGTCCCCATTAACCGCTCGGGCATCGACCCACAAAGAATCACTTTTAGGCTTGTTGGTAATCCACGATCAACTTCCTTTCGTAGTATACCCTACCCCCAGGGGAAGTCGAATCCCCGCTGCCTCCTTGAAAGAGAGATGTCCTGAACCACTAGACGATGGGGGCTACTTGCATAACCGCTATCATACTATGATTATAATATAAATATTTTTTTAATTGTCAATATAATAGAATGATATGATTAAATACAAGGGATTTTTCACCTTTCCTACCTAATTGTAGAGAATCTTTTGGTTTGTGATTCATATTCATGAATTATTCATTAGAATCGGTATTCTCCGCTCTATTCTATATATTAAAGATATATCATTTCGTCTAATAGAAATAGAAAAAAACCATAAGACGAGATATTCTTATCTCATCATTGAATTTTATCCCAGATTTGCTAGGTAAATCTATTTTATTATTATTTTATTCAAGATTTTCTTATTCAAGAATAAGACATTAGCAAACAAAAGTCTACTGCTGCTGTCTGTATTTCTGTATATATATTCTGTATATGATATGTAATATAATATGTACATATAGATATATTATCGACATAGCGATCCATTCAGGAATTAAATGAAATAAGCCCCTTTAACTCAGTGGTAGAGTAACGCCATGGTAAGGCGTAAGTCATCGGTTCAAATCCGATAAGGGGCTTTGGTTTTTTCATAAAATTGCAACCATAGTATTTCTATTCCCCCTTCAAATAGAAATAAAAAAAATGAATATTTCTAGTAAAAAGTCACTTAAGGGGATAAGACATTACTCCATTACAGTATTAGTATACTGAGTTAGAATTAGCGTATAATAATTAGCAAGTTAAACATTTGTTCAATAAATTTAAATTATTATGAATAATGATAAGTTACCTCTTGAATGAACAAACTACATAGCCCTCTTTTCCAGTGTATCAATCAAATCCACGGGAAAGATTAGAAAAAAAAATAATAAAAAGTAAGTGGATCTGACCCGTTGAATCATGACTATATCTGCTATTCTGATATAAAAATTTGATAGAGACGAAAATGGATCCTTTTTTTATTTCATTTCTTTGACTCCAAAAGAATTTATGGATATTTCCCATTCAATCCTATATTTCTATATTTTATGTATATAGATATAGTAGGAAAGTAGGAAGAAATTGTTATTCTGTTCCTAAAAAGATAAAATAAAAAGAGAAGGGTTTCTTTAAAGTCACAACAGAACATAAGAGCCACTGCTACTAGCTCTCTTTCAGATCATTAATTCATGTACCAAAAATTTTGTATCCGATATTTTTGTTCTGACAATGAGACAGAAAATGGATGTGAAGGGGAGACTTTAAAAGAAAGTCTCCTTTTTTATTTTTCAGAGGAGTCTTCGATTGATCTTAAGGAAGGGGAGATAGAACGGACATAGAATAAGAATAAAAAAATAGAATACTGTAATGTAATTTAGTATACATAGAAATTTGAAGAGTCTAGAAATATCTTTTTTATTATTTATCAATCTCGTGCAAAAGATCTCTTAATTAATGAATTAATGAAGCTGGACGGCTTAGGTCTGAGGGTCGATTGTTTCTAGAATAGTTCTTTCAAAAGATATTCATCTATCTGATTGGTGAGTCATAAGAAGACAATTCACGTTTCATATACTTATCATATACTTAGTAATAATAAGCTAAGAAGAAATAATTCAACTTAGTTCATGGATT